AGCGTAATAACTCACCTGGGATCCACTCGAATTCGTCAAAGAAAGAGTGGATCCCAGGTGAGTTATTAATAATTCTAATCTTTTTTTATTCATATAAACGACTACTTTTTCCGATGTTTCAAAAAACTCCATTTCATTCTTTTTTTTTTTTACAAGTTAATTGAAGAAATTCAATTTGTTTAATCAAATTCCCCAACCCCCTCTCTTTTTATTTGTTCACTACGTATTATATGCAATAAAATATTATATGGCAGAAATATTCTAAGTTGGAAAAAATAGAAACTAAGATATAGGATTTTTCAGGAAGGGGTTAAAAAAGATTATTTTATTGATATTTTTAGAATATTTCTATTTCGACACAAACAAGAAGGAATAGGAATCGGACTCTAGGAAAAGACAAAAAATCCCCCCTAGAGTACCTTTTCCATATTTTAATTGATTTTGTTTCAAATTATCTATCTATATAGATATCTATTTTATGTTTAGTATCGAATCCAATTTTATTGTATTTTACAATCGAAATTTCTATAATAGAACTCTCTATTATAGAAAAATGAAATCTGAAAAAAACAGTGTCATAACCATAATATTCGAATTTTTTGGGGGGTTGAAAAAACAAAGTCAAATAGTCTTCCTGACAATATCCATACTCGAGTTTATTTGTATTACGTTACAAGTAACTCTTTAAATATAGTATAAAAAGACTATACAGAACCAAAGATCTTTTCATAATTTTTTTATTCTATTATACTGATATTATACTGAATAGAATTACATAAATTATCAACAAAAAAATTGAGTTATTTTTATGAGTTTAATATGTTGATAAATATGCGGGACTAGAAATTCATTTCGGACAATTGAACCTTCTCAAATTGTTTCTTCTTAAGAACTAAAAAGATTTGTGCTAAAATAATAGATGCGAAGAAGAACAAGAGACCTTGGACACGTAACGGATCTTGAAGTACTATTTCCGCATCCCCCTGACCAAATCCACCCACATTTGGATTACTTGTTAATGGCTGATCAAGTTTGATAGATTCACCTTCTGAAACAAGAAGTTCTGGTCCTGGAGGTATAATATCAATCACTTCACGCCCATCCAATGCATCCACTATAGTTATTTCGTATCCCCCTTTTTCTTTTCGTATGATTTTTTTTACCATACCCGCTGCTGTAGCATTATACACATTATTATTACTCTTGCTCCCGTCAAGATAAATCTGACCCCTTCCCCTGTTCCCACCTACGTATATAGGATATTTTAAGAAATGAACATCTCTCTTAGTAGTGGGATCCGGGGAAAGAATAGGAAAGGTGATTTCTTTATATTTTTGACCAGGAACAGGGCCTACCACAAGAATATTTTTTTTTGTAGGACGATAGTTTTGAAAAGACAGATTGCCTATCTTCTCTTTAATCTCAGGCGAAATACGATCGGGGGGTGCCAATTCAAAACCTTCCGGTAAAATAAGAACAGCCCCCACATTCAAAGCTCCCTTTTTACCATTAGCAAGAACTTGTTTCACTTGCATATCATAAGGAATTCGAACAACTGCTTCAAATACAGTATCAGGAAGTACCGCTTGTGGAACCTCAATATCCACGGGCTTATTAGCTAAATGGCAATTGGCACAGACAATACGACCGGTTGCTTCTCGGGGATTTTCATAACCCTGCTGTGCAAAAATTGGATATGCGTTTGAAATGGGTGCTCGAATTATTATATATATCATGATCGATATGGAAATGGATCGAGTAATCCCTTCCTTTATACAAGAAAAAGCATTTCTAGTTTGCATGGTCTAATCATTGATCCTGAAAATTTCTACAATAAGATTAGGTAGGTCACTCGCATAGTTCCCTATCCAAGTCGGGGAACCCCTTTTTTCATTTAAGGGGGTTAAAAAGAAGGGAAAAAGCAAAGTTATTTTCTTTTTAGCTAAAAAACTTTAAATTAAAATTTGATAAGTGAATCATTTTGTCAGTCAATCATTCATTGAATGATAAATCACTACAAGTGATGGAGATACGCGATTTAAATAACGAAAAATCCAATATTTTAAAATTGTATCTAAAATGACTGGAAAAGTGGAAACAAGACCAGATATAATTTGATCATTTTGAGCAAATCCAAAATCTTTATAGACGAAACCAATCACTAGTTCCCAACCATGGGTTGAATGGAATCCTATACATAAATCAGTTAATAGAAGAATAGAAAAAGCTTTTATTGTGTCACTTAAATTATATATAAATTCTCGAACCAAAGAGTTAATAAGAACAAGTTCTTGATTACCAAGAATAGAATAACCGCTTAGAATAAAGAAACAAATTATATTTGTCGAGAAGTGCAAAATCGTATTCATACGATCTTCGTTGTGCGTTTTGATTAATTGGATTGTTTCTTTATAGATTCCAGTACGCAGGTTTTGTAGATGTGTTTCCGGACATTCCTTTAACATGTCATCTAAGAAAAACAGTTCTTCAAATTCTATGAATTTTTTTAGAATACTCTTTTCTTTAATATCATTCAAGAAAATTTCGGATTGCCTAGTATTCCACCAATCAATAAACCAAGATTCGAGACTTTTCTTAAATGTGAAAGAGATACACCAGGGCAAAAAGACTATAGATGTAAGATATAGAAGGGGAATGAATGTTTTCTTTTTTGTCATTTTTCGTCTTTATTTAATGAACTCAACTTCATCTCATTCGTCAACTCTATATGATAATAACCTTTCTATCAAGCATAAGTTCTATTACAAGTCATAGAGCTTATAGATAAATCTATATTCTATTCTATCATTTTTTTTACTTGCAGTTCGGGAGTTAGTCCTTGCCTTGTTTAATTTAGAAAAAAGAATACATAAATCGAATAAGAAATCGAAAGAATTCACTGTCAATTCAAATGAAGAAAAAAATGGTGTTTCGAAAGGATATCAATTGCTAAGATTCGAAGAAAAATTATTACTTTTTATGAATACACCAAGGAGCACTTCGGGTTAGGAATATAATAATCGGATTTCTAAATCAAATAACGCCTCATCTATAAAAATGGAAATATTTTGAAAAAAAAAAACGTTTTTTTTTTTCAAAATATTTCAAAAGGTACACAAAATAAATAGGACAATTCTGAAGCTTTTTGTGCAATTTAATTTCTAATTAAGTTCAATTCTCATCAGTAAAAAAGTGGTACACCCAAAAATACAGATAATTCGCCAGCTTTATGTGCAATTTGTGTCCCATTCAAATTATCTTCAATACGAGTCAAGGGAATAAACCCCTGTTCTATGGTTTCCAGATAAACGATACTCTCAAAAGTACTGGTACGAGTAAAAATACCCTCTTCTTTAACTTCTGTTATTATTCTGATGGAGTGAAGCTCGTTCATAGGTATTTCGAGAATAATACGACGATTTTTTCCAGGAAATCCCCAACGAACAAAACGTACCTTTTTCCCTTTTTTATTGAAGATATCAAAACCACCACCTATATCCCAAAAAATAATCGACCCAAAATAAAAACTACTAAAGAGACCCGCGATTCCATAAAAAGCCATCGTGGCCCCTTGTGGAATAAATGGAAAATAAATAAAGTCCGGAATAAAAGAAAAATCACTAATTTTCTCAGAAATAAAGAACAAATCCATACCAAGATAACTGGAAATTGCAACGAACAATAACCCCAATGAACCTAACAAAGTGAAAACGGCCCAAAATAAATTGCTTGTTCTTCGAACCTCCGCCATAGAATATATCAGTACATCGTCTGAGCGAAAGATTATACTCATTACTCTCCTTTTTTTGAATTTAGTATTATAATTGGGGAATAAAAAACCCCAGAATTTTACTTTGTTTTCTGTATCTAAAAAATCTTGTTTTTTTGAACATGAAGAAATAAAGAAGCCATTGCAATTGCCGGAAATACTAGGCCTACTAGAGGAACAAAAATGGAAGGAAACATTATCATAAAATGGGTACCTCGATTTACTATTTGTACCTTATATATATTATTTTGATATTTATATAGATTCTTTTTTTTTTTTATTTTTTTATTCTTATTTATATTATTATATAAAGATAGTCTATAATCACTAGAATTTCTATATATTTATACTTAGTATATAATAATTCTAGTGATTATAGCTAAGCCAATATATATCATAATATAATATACCCTTTTCTTATTCAAAGAATTTATGGCTATGCCTAATCATTTTTAGTCAAAGAAAAGAAATTATGGAATTGAAATAACTCACTCAGAACGCCCTTTAAAAGATTACGCGGTACGATTGAATCAAATAAGCCCTTATGGAATAAATATTCAGCTGCTTGTGAACCTTCAGGTACTGCCTTATTCAATGTTTGTTCAATTACTCTTTTACCAGCAAATGCAATATAAGCATTTGGTTCGGCAATAATGATATCCCCCAACATGCCAAAACTAGCAGTTACCCCCCCAGTAGTGGGAGATGTAAGTATGGATACATAGAATAACTTTTTATTTTTTTGATAATCATATAAAGCAGAAGAGATTTTAGCCATTTGGATCAAGCTCAAACTTCCTTCTTGCATACGCGCTCCTCCGGACGCACATACCAGAATAAGAGGTAAAAGTTGATTAGTAGCATATTCTACCAAACGGGTGATTTTCTCACCTACTGCGGATCCCATACTGCCCCCCATAAACTGAAAATCCATAATTCCAATAGCTACAGGAATACCATTTAGTTGACCAGTACCTGTTTGAACAGCCTCAGTTAATCCCGTTTTTCTTTGATAAGAATCAATACGATCTTTATAAGGTTCCTCTTCGGAATGAAATTCAATAGGATCCAGAGAAACCATGTCTTCATCCATAGGATTCCAAGTACCCGAATCAATCGAAAGTTCGATTCTATCTGAACTGCCCATTTTCAAATGATATCCACAGTATTCACAAATATTCATTTTTGATTTAAAAAATTTTTTATAATTTAATCCATAACAATTTTCGCATTCAAGCCACAAATGCTTATATTTTTGACTTTCATCGAGATTATTAGAACTTTCTCCTATAGTGGAATCACTATCATTTGTATCATTCGTACTAGTTATTATACTAGTACTAGAATTATCGCTTTCACTACAATTTCTGCCCTTCAAAAAAATGTAACTATAAAAATAAATATCATTGTATTTGTCAATATCACCTAAATTGAAACTCTCAATGCAACTATCAATGAAACTAGTAATATTATTGTTAAAACTAAATTGAGTCTCATACATGTAATGATCATCATCATTCTTAGAAACAGTATTCAGATCGCTAGAAAAAAAACCTTCCATTTCTAAATAATCCAAATCCCTGTGAATTTTTTTTTCTATATCGGTTAAAATTTTAGGGTCTTCCCTTAGACTGGTATTTTCAATAGGACCAAGACTATCCATTGATTTACTTAATTCACACCTGTATTCTAACTTCCTATTAAACAACATAGAATTAAACCACCATTTTTCCATCGAGTTTTTCCTCTATTTACACAAAAATATAATGAATGTATAGTCATTGGATGAAGAATAAAATAATAGAAATATTCCATTTTGAATATTCTATCTCATGTATTTACTATAAAAAAAGTATATAAATCAAATAACTAGGATTAGTAACTGAAAATAATAAAGAGCGAGTTGGTATTAAAAAGAAATGATAATAAAATCAAAAATAATAAGAAACATTAAAAAAAAAAGTACCTCAATAGGGGTAATCTATTTATCTATTTATAAGTCCAATTACTTCATTTAGTGACTATTTTTTTTCTTTTTCCTATATTCTATCTTTTATCTCTATACATTTTTTCATTTTGTTTTGAAGATCGATGCAAATTTCATTTCTTTTTCTGGCTATAGAAAACTACATCCTATCATTCTATATAAACAACAAGAAATAAGAAAAATTAGGTATGAATAGAACAAGAGAGCGGGGGGATAAAAGAGAAAAGAGTTTTAGAAATCTATATACAAGTCATCCACACCCCCTTTTTTTTATTTCATTAATGGAATTTCGTTTGTTGATTCGAGCTCTATTCCATAAAAACACCAGCCCTTTTTGAAATGTCCTGAACAGTTCCTGTAGGTTGAGCGCCTCGTTCAAGGAAATATAGAATAACAGGAATATTTAAATAGGTTTGATTCTTTATTGGATCATAAAAACCCACTTTCCGAAGATCTCTTCCCTCTCTTCGAGATCGAACATCGATTGCAACGATTCGATAAACGGCTGACATGGATAGAGATAGATAAATAATGCACCCCCCCCCTAGAAACGTATAAGAAGTTTTATCCTCGTACGGCTCGAGAAAATAAAAAATTATAATGTATGTAGAAAATTATGATGTCAAATAGATCAATAAAATCATCAAATCAATTAAACTATGACTTAAGTATTTTTCTTTCGTATTTTCTTTTTGAAAAAAAACTCCTCATATTTATAACTCCATAACTCAAATTGGATAATTATCAAATAACTAAAAAGAGAACAAAGCCTTTAGTAGCTATTTCATTTATTGAGTGGTCTCTACTCCCCTTTCTTGCCCGTGTTTCGTTTCTTTATAATTTATTTTTTATAATTTTTGATAATAGAATTGATGAGACAATTTGAAAATGGTATTTACTTGTTCCATGATCTTTTAGCTTTTCTTTGAATCATTGGGTTTAGGCATTACTTCGGGAATCTTCAATCTTTTCAAAAATGGCAGCAACATACCATTTTTTCTTTCTATGAAAGAATCATACAAATAGAAGGTTAATTCCTGCGGCTACACTTTTGATCAAAACAGTTTTACTAATTCCAACCATTTTTTTGAACCTTGCTCAAATTGGATCCTTTCTATTTTTCTATCAAAAATAAACTTACGAAGTTTTTCTAACTTATTAATTTTTACTAACCTTAGATACTTGCCCCTGATAAATGAATAAACTCGAGCTCCATCATGTACTATTTACATCATCAACTTACATCATCAACTGCTTTCCCGTCCCCAAAACAATAAGTTCTAGTGGAACAGAACAAACGATGTCGAGTCAAGAGCATGTTCATTTCTATATACTAGAAAAAATGGCGGATGTAAGAATCCACAGCTAATCTAATCATGTCTTTCAAGTCGCACGTTGCTTTTTACCACATCGTTTCAAACGAAGTTTTACCATAACATTCCTTTAGCTTGGATCCAGTATGTAATTGATTCAATTATGGAATCATGAATAGTCATTGATTCAATCGATACATAATAATCTATCCTTTTTAGGTCAGGGTTTTTCTTCTATATAACGAAAACTTTTTTTAAAGTAAAGACGTAAATGAAAATTAACTCGGTATTTTATCAATCTATTTTCTACTCTCTTTTTAGAATTTGTAAAGTAGAAAAATGGGAATTTAAAAATATTAGAAAAAAAGAAAAAAAAAAATTGAAAAAATTATAAAATTATAATAGATATATATAATGAAATGATTACATTAAAACAATTTTGATACAAAAAAGAAAGTAACAAAAACTCGACTTGTTTTTGAATCCACATATTCGAAAGCAAGTCGATTTAGATTAGAGACGAATAATTCAAAAAGGGGGATAATTTTAATTCTGATATACAATCTGTATTCCAATATGATATACATCATGAATGGATATGCTCTGGGACGGAAGGATTCGAACCTCCGAATAGCGGGACCAAAACCCGTTGCCTTACCACTTGGCCACGCCCCATTTTCGATTTTATACTAATAAACACTATTATTTATATTGGTTGTTCGTCAATTCCAGTTCAAAAATTTCTATAGAAAAATTTGTTGCTAGTATTTTTATATGCGTATCTACATATCTATCTATATCTATCTAGATATAGATAGGATAAGACTCAATTTATTGATCATTACGTACAATTCTATTAAGATATTGTATAGAAGTGTGATTTATTCGATTTTTTTATTTCAGAATAAAAAAAGATTTTGAACTAGATAAGTTCAAATCAAAGAAGGATTTTGGAGGGTTTTATCTTATTTTATTCATTTTTTTTTAGTTTTATTCATAAATTAATATTAATTTCTTTTCCTTTTTATTGTATTTTATATATATATAAAATACAATAAAAATGAAAATTCTAATTAAAAAAAAAACAAAAATAATTTATATTTTCTTAAAGAACAAAATGTTTGTTATGCTTAATATCTTTAATTTGGTCTGTATTTGTATTCACTCCGTCCTTTATTCAAGTAGTTTTTTCTCGGCGAAATTGCCCGAAGCCTACGCTTTCTTGAATCCAATTGTGGATATTATGCCAGTAATACCCTTACTCTTTTTTCTTTTAGCTTTTGTTTGGCAAGCTGCTGTAAGTTTTCGATGATATCTGTAATTTGAGTAATGTCTTAAAAAAAAATTAAGAATTTATCAGAAAACTAAAATTCGAACATTTTAACAATTTAAAAGATCAAATAAGTCTTACAGTGTGAATTATCGATTCCAATATTGAAATTTTTGGATATATACGAAAAAATACGGACCATCTCATCATCTACGTTTTGCCAATTGAGAAATCCTAATCCTATTATTCGATTTGAACCCATCACCAATAGAATACCTAGATTATAGATATGAAAGAATATTTTTGGTAAAAGTAATTATTGATAATTTGTAATAAAAGACTCGACTCTTACTACAAATCCATTTTCGAAACTTATCTTATATATCTCCTCACAAAAATTTAATTTTTTAGAAACTTAGTATTAAAAGAAACAAAATTTGTTGTAATATAAGAGAATCTATTCTCTTTCTTTGTCGTTTTTTAATTATATGGGAGATTTTATAATGCTTACTCTAAAACTATTTGTTTACACGGTAGTGATATTCTTCGTTTCTCTTTTCATCTTCGGATTCCTATCTAACGATCCAGGACGTAATCCAGGGCGTGAAGAATAAGAAAAAGGTGGATTCTGTGTTTTTCTTGCTTGTGCTGGATTTTAAAATATTTTTAGGATTTTCTTTATTTTAACATCTTTAACTAGTAAATAAAAAAAAATCAAACAAACAAGGAAAACAAAGAAGTTCAACAAAAAATATCAAATTATCAACGGAAAGAGAGGGATTCGAACCCTCGGTACAAAAATTTGTACAACGGATTAGCAATCCGACGCTTTAGTCCACTCAGCCATCTCTCCCCAATTGAAAAATAGAATTACTTTGTTTATGTTATATCACATAAACAAGAAGAGCAAAAAATGGAGCTTGAAAAAAAAAGACTTCTTTTTATCTTATTTTTTATCTTATCTCTTTTTTTTCTATTTGATTTCGATTCATTATTATATTCTATATTCTTCTATTTTTTAGTTTCCTTTTTTCTTTTTCTACAGCCAAAGAGCCCGGCCAGTACCTAGTCGGGCTCTTTTTATTCCCATGAATATTGAATAACAATGATTTATTTGAATTGAATGTACTTTATTCGAAAAAAAAATACCTTCAGCAAAAACAAAATCCAAAAATGTAATTCACCCCGTTTTTCAAATTTCATTAGAAGATACTCTAATTAAACATGTCAATACTCGAATTATTAGAATATTGAATATTATGCCCCTCTATTTCTTTATTGATTTTGTCTGATTGCTTTGTTCGACAAAAGATACAATAATTGTATTGTAGCGGGTATAGTTTAGTGGTAAAAGTGCGATTCGTTCCATGGACCCCTAAATAGTTAAGGGATCCCCCGTTTGATTCATATTCCGATCAAAAACTTTATTTCTTACTTAAAGGGAATCCTTTATACCCTCAATGAATGATTTGCGGTATAATATACATTATCGTAATTTGTATACAAGAAGAATCAATTCTAAATTGACAACTTGAGTTCTAAAATTATGAAACATAAGTTTTTGGAATTGGATCTATAATCCGAATTTTTTTGAGTATGACGAAAGGATCTATGGAGAGATATATAGAAAGTTTCTTTCTAATCGTAACTAAATCTTCCAT